AGATAGGTAACCTTCGAATCCCCCCCTAAGAACCGTATATGAGACTTTGTTCTTCGAACCAATCATAGACTTTATTGAGATAGGTAACCTTCGAATCCCCCCCTAAGAACCGTATATGAGACTTTCATCTCGTACAGCTCAAGCAGATCGGAAGAGCCCCCCCTAAGAACCGTATATGAGACTTTAATCTCGTACAGCTCAAGCCAATACACCCAAATACTGATTAAAATTATAAAGGGATATAGAATAGAAAGTTGAAAACTTCTTAATCCCCATTCCCTATTTTCTTTGTTCGGAAGATAGGAATGAATAAAAATCCGAAAGTTCTTCTTTGTGGTGATAATGCCAAAATCTCAAGTCGGCTCATTCGTCTTTCTTTTGATTGTTACTACAGGCCTCTTGAATATTCTCTTTTCCTTTTTTCTTTGATTTCGTATTTTTTTATTTGTGTATAATGCGGCTTTTTGCTTTTTTATCATTGATATGATAGGAATTTCTCTTGTTAAGACCCTATGAATCGCTTGAACCCCCAGATTCATACTAGAACCACGATGATTCAATAAAAACCTAAAGCTAAGCACAAAGATTCCTTGAGTAAGAACCGTTGGATCATCACTTATTCAATCAATAGGATAGGTATTATGACTAATAATACAAAAAAATTTGCCTCTTGGTTACACAAAATAGGCATACAAAGGAGTTTGAAATAAGAAAAATCTTTCGATTTATAACTTATAATTCTTTCTTTGAAAAGAAAATTTTTTTGAATCCGATCTCGAGGTCTGAATATTAAATAGGAATCATAGTTCAAATATTTCTTGATGTATTTTAGTTATTCCGTGTTTCAGATACCAAAAGAAATATCCGACGAGGTAGAACTATCTCTATCAGGGTAAGATGACAGACTCATTTTCTGTATTATCAATAGGATCAATTATAACAAGTCACACACTCATATTCCGGAAATACAGAAAGAAAGAAATTCCACGATCGAACTACCAAAAGAGGAATTAGAAATAGAAATCGGAACCCTAAAAATTCACTTTGTATTGAAAGGCTAAAACTTCCCGGTTCTTTTGGATTTCAGATTTAATTCATTGAAATTCCATCCAATAAAACGGAAGAATTATAAATTTCCAAAATAATAGATAGGAATACTGCAAATAAAGCCATTGCAACTCCCATCAAAGGAGTAGTTCCCCACCCAGGAGCTACTTTACCATATTCCGAATTCAACGGTTTCAATAAAGCCCCTACGGTAGTAGGTTTTGGACGAGATCTAGAACTACCCTCAACGGTTTGTGTAGCCATAAATCCGATTATATTCATTGAGATCTGTTGACTTTGTATACCATTCCGTTGTAAATAAATGATTTTATCATAGATCCATTGTGGTCTTAAAATTATATAATAATGGAAACAGCAACCCTAGTCGCCATCTTTATATCTGGTTTACTTGTAAGTTTTACTGGGTATGCTTTATATACCGCTTTTGGGCAACCCTCTCAACAACTAAGAGATCCCTTCGAGGAACACGGAGACTAGTTGAAGTAATGAGCCTTCCTATCATAGGAAGGCTCATTACTTCAATTGAGATAATGAAAAATCATTTCACCTTTTTAGTTGGAACTTTAGGAGGTTCCCGAAAAAAGATAGCGAAAAAAATTATCCCTAGAGTAGAGACTAATAGAAATGTATAAACCAATGCTTCCATAGATTCGATTGTGGTTTACAATTATAGCTTCCATACCTGTTTACTTGAAATTATTTTCCTGATAATGATAAAAAGGAAAGAGTAAAAAAAGGGCGGTGATTCAAATCAAGATTGCTCTAGTATCCTATGTCAAATCACAAAGAATAACAAAGCAATGTTGTATTAAACTCCCTGTCTTCTTGTAGTTGGATCTCCAATTTTTTGGAATGCGCCAAATTCTACTTGAACATCCAAATCGGGGTCAATACCGGCAAAAACATCTCTGAACAACGTTCTAGCCCCATGCCAGATGTGTCCAAAGAAGAAGAGTAGGGCAAAGGAAGCATGTCCAAAAGTAAACCAACCCCTCGGACTACTACGAAAAACACCATCCGATTTCAAAGTAGCACGGTCTAATTCGAAAATTTCACCCAATTGAGCACGTCTAGCATATTTTTTCACGGTAGCAGGATCACTATAACTGACTCCGTTAAGTTCGCCACCGTAAAACTCAACAGTTACACCTACTTGTTCAACGCTATACTTAGATTCCGCTCTTCTAAAAGGAACGTCAGCTCGAACAATCCCGTCCCCGTCTATCAAAACGACCGGAAAGGTTTCAAAAAAAGTAGGCATACGACGTACAAAGAGTTCGCGTCCTTCTTTATCTCTAAAAATAGGGTGTCCTAACCATCCAACAGCTATTCCATCACCATTGTCCATTGAGCCCGCTCTAAATAATCCTCCTTTCGCCGGATTATTACCAATGTAATCATAAAAAGCCAATTTCTCGGGAATTTTCGACCA